GCACGCATGCAAGAAGGAAGTTTGAGCTTGATGCAAATGGCTAAAATATCTTCCGCTTTATATGATTATCAATCAAATAAAAAGTTATTTTATGTATCAATTCTTACATCTCCTACTACTGGTGGAGTAACCGCGAGTTTTGGTATGTTGGGGGATATCATTATTGCCGAACCCAATGCCTATATTGCATTTGCGGGTAAAAGAGTAATTGAGCAAACATTGAATAAAACAGTACCTGAAGGTTCACAGGCGGCTGAATATTTATTCCATAAGGGTTTATTCGATCCAATCGTACCACGTAATCCGTTAAAAGGTGTTCTGAGTGAGTTAGTTCAGCTCCACGGTTTTTTTCCTTTGAATCAAAATTCAATCAAGTAGAGTCTTAAGTTAAATTCTTTTCTTTGTAGTGAAAGGGTAGTTAGTTAGTTTATCAGAATCAAAGTCAAAGCCCATTATGCGGGCTTTGGCTTTGTGACATAAAATGGAATTGTCGAAAAAGAATTATGTGGATAATTATTATTATTCTTTTTTTTTACCAATATTACTGATTACTAATGAGTAAACCTCTATCAACAAGATAAAAAGCGAATTTTTCCTTCTGTGAAATGAAATTCGAATTTGGCGAGACAAATAAAAGGAATTTTATCTTCCTCTCTTGCGTATGTATATATAATTCAAATATAAAAAAAATAGAAATATAGAGTTTTGCATCTTTCTATATCTCCCGAGAATTCTATTTTTACTAAAAATCCCTGCTCTTGGATCGGATTCTAACGAATCGAATCTTTCGACAATTTGTAATAAACTCTTTCTTTATTAAATTCAAATTCGAAATTCAAATTAGAAGACAAGAACAATAGAATAATAATAATAAGAAAAGTAAGAATAAAGTAAGATAATAAAGAAAGTGAATTATCTTATCATACACCTATTTCATTTAGAAAGATGGGCAAGTCCTTTTATTTAATTCTACATTCCTTGCACTTATTAGATATATATACTCGCTTAGATATACTTAGTATTTAGATATACTTAGTATAATATACGAATTATAATATAATCATTATAAGATATATTTATAACTAACAATATAACAATAACAGGTACAAATATTAAATTGAGGTACCCATTTTATGACAACTTTCAGCAGCTTCCCCTCTATTTTTGTGCCTTTAGTGGGCCTAGTATTTCCGGCAATTGCAATGGCTTCTTTATCTTTGTATGTTCAAAAAACTAAGATTTTTTAGATTCGATGGGGCCAAGGCCAAGACCAAATCTTATCTATTTTTTTTTCAAGACTTAGATGCCACGGATATCTATTTAGTAGAATATTGTATAACGTCCGGCTTCCCCGAACATAAATGAAAAAGCTCCTCTTATGCATACGTAAACATGATATAGGGGTAAATGAATTATAGCTATTTTCAAAAGTGGATCGGTACCGGTGCGGATGTATGAAATTAAAGTCTATGTATCTAGTAGATCTCTATAGGGGATCATATAAAGAAAGGGGATGATTTTAGATCTAAGCAATTTGATGAATTACTTCTAAAAGTTCATACCAAAATAGTACTAGTTGATGAGAGTTACTTCGGAAACAAAAAAGGAAAGTCAAATTGTTTTGGTTATTCTCTTAATTCCAATAAAATGCAACTGGATCTAGTATATATGAGTTGGCGATCAGAATCTATATGGATAGAATTTATAGTGGGGTCTCGAAAAACAAGCAATTTCTGCTGGGCCTTTATCCTTTTTTTTGGTTCATTAGGGTTTTTATTAGTTGGAACTTCTAGTTATCTTGGTAGGAATTTGATATCTTTATTTCCGTCTCAGCAAATCGTTTTTTTTCCACAAGGAATCGTGATGTCTTTCTATGGGATCGCGGGTCTCTTTATTAGTTCCTATTTGTGGTGCACAATTTTTTGGAATGTAGGTAGTGGTTATGATCGATTCGATAGAAAAGAGGGAATAGTATGTATTTTTCGTTGGGGCTTTCCTGGAAAAAATCGTCGCATCTTTCTACGATTTCTTATGAAAGATATTCAGTCCATCAGAATAGAAGTTAAAGAGGGTATTTATGCTCGTCGTGTCCTTTATATGGAAATCAGAGGCCAGGGAGCCGTTCCTTTGACTCGTACTGATGAGAATTTGACTCCACGAGAAATTGAGCAAAAAGCTGCTGAATTGGCCTATTTTTTGCGTGTACCGATTGAAGTCTTTTGAAATGAATTGCAGAATAAATGCTTTCTCGGCAGGAGGAAAAAACTCAAGCCAAGAATCCTCTTTTTTCTATAGCAGAACTAAATTGAAGTTTCTTCAGAATGCCCATTCGAACCAAAGCAGACGTATAGGGAAGAGTCATAACATAAAACAAAATTGTTTTTTTTGTCCACAAAAATGGTTTTTTATACGTCTGTAAATGTAAAACCACTCAACTTAATTCAGTAACAAAACAAGTAAGAAATCGAAATAATGGATTCATCTCATATATCAAAGTATTTCGAAATAAAGACTTTCTCTTTTTATTTTCAATATTTGGAGTTGATACGTTAGATACAGATGGATCATATCTTGTAAATTTTCTCTACTTTCCTTTTGTCAATCGGCCCCTCCCCTTTTATCCTTTCTTTTGTGCTCCAAGTGGATTTCTTTCTTATAACGTAATGATAAACGTAATGAGAACTTTTCTGTCTTTTTTTGTCACTCATTTTTGATCATCATAATATTTTTCATAATTTTTTTTTTTTCAATTATTCCTGGACTATAGACTATATATAGTCTAGATAACCCGCGAAAATTTTTCGACATATTTGATATTTTGATATAGACAGGGAGCTCCTTCGTCTCAAAATCTGAATAGAATAATCTTTATTATTTGAAGCGGTTCTTTCGGGCAGTTATCGAAAGAGGGCAATTGCTTCGAATTTGATCAATTGAGATATCTGGAAACAATATATATATATTTGATTCGAACATTTGAATTCGAAGTGGATTCTTATTTTCTATTTCTGTATTCTTTTTTGATTCAAGGACTAAGCACTGAATCAAAAAAAGAATACAGAGAATAGATTCATGGGCCCCTACCTTATAATGAAAGTCATGCTTGATAGAAGGATTAGATCACATAAAGTCAACGAATGAGGTGGGTTCATTAACAATTCACAGATGAAAAAATGGCAAAAAAGAAAGCATTCACCCCCCTTCTATATCTTGCATCTATAGTATTTTTGCCCTGGTGGATCTCTCTCTCATTTAATAAAAGTCTGAAATCTTGGGTTACTAATTGGTGGAATACTAGGCAATCCGAAACTTTTTTGAATGATATTCAAGAAAAGAGTATTCTAGAACAATTCATAGAAGTAGAGGAACTCTTCCTGTTGGACGAAATGATAAAAGAATACCCGGAAACACATCTACAAAAACTTCGGATAGGAATCCACAAAGAAACGATCCAATTGATCAAGATGCACAATGAGGATCGTATCCATACGATTTTGCACTTCTCGACAAATCTAATCTGTTTCGTTATTCTAAGTGGTTATTCTATTTTGGGTAATGAAGAACTTGTTATTCTTAACTCTTGGGTTCAAGAATTCCTATATAATTTAAGCGACACAATAAAAGCTTTTTCTATTCTTTTATTAACTGATTTATGTATCGGATTCCATTCGCCCCACGGTTGGGAACTAATGATTGGCTATATCTACAAAGATTTTGGATTTGCTCATAATGATCAAATTATATCTGGTCTTGTTTCCACCTTTCCAGTCATTCTAGATACAATTTTTAAATATTGGATCTTTCGTTATTTAAATCGTGTATCTCCGTCACTTGTAGTTATTTATCATTCAATGAACGACTGAAAAATGATTCACTGATTCAATCATAATCTTTCTTACTTTGTATATAAGCAAAGCATGCAAAGTCGTACTTACTTTACTCTTTCTACCCATCAGGGGAATTCAATTCCTCCTAGATTTCAGTAAAATTTTTTCAGTAAAAGTAAATAGCAAAATCGTGGATAGGGAACTATACTAGTAACCTACCTAATTTTATTGTAGAAATTTTCGGGATCAATGATTGGACCATGCAAACTAGAAATACTTTTTCTTGGATAAAGGAGGAGATTACTCGATCCATTTCCGTATCGCTCATGATATATATAATAAGCGGGGCATCCATTTCAAATGCATATCCCATTTTTGCGCAGCAGGGGTATGAAAATCCACGAGAAGCAACTGGGCGTATTGTATGTGCCAATTGCCATTTAGCTAATAAACCCGTGGATATTGAGGTTCCACAAGCGGTACTTCCCGATACTGTATTTGAAGCGGTTGTTAGAATTCCTTATGATATGCAACTGAAACAAGTTCTTGCTAATGGTAAGAAAGGGGCTTTGAATGTGGGTGCTGTTCTTATTTTACCGGAGGGGTTTGAATTAGCCCCACCTGATCGTATTGCGCCCGAGATGAAAGAAAAGATAGGCAATCTGTCTTTTCAGAACTACCGCCCCACTAAGAAAAATATTCTTGTGATAGGTCCTGTTCCTGGTCAGAAATATAGTGAAATCACCTTTCCTATTCTTTCCCCAGACCCTGCTAGTAATAAGGATGTTCATTTTTTAAAATATCCCATATACGTAGGCGGAAACAGGGGAAGGGGTCAGATTTATCCCAACGGGAACAAAAGTAACAATACAGTTTATAATGCTACGGCAACAGGTATAATAAGCAAAATCATACGAAAAGAAAAAGGGGGGTACGAAATAACCATAACGGATGCATTGGACGGACATCAAGTGGTTGATATTATCCCCCCAGGACCAGAACTTCTTGTTTCAGAGGGCGAATCCATCAAACTCGATCAACCATTAACAAGTAATCCTAATGTGGGTGGATTTGGTCAGGGGGATGCAGAAATAGTACTTCAAGATCCACTACGTGTCCAAGGCCTTTTGTTCTTCTTGGCATCTATTGTTTTTGCACAAATCTTTTTGGTTC